TCCGAAAAATTGGTTAACAGATGGTATTCAGATAAAAATCCTATTTCCTTTCTGTCTGAAACCTTGGCACAGATCTAAACTGCAAACCTCTCATAGAGATCTAATGAAAAAAATAAAAAAAAAAGATGATTTTTGTTTTTTAACGGTTTGGGGAATGGAAGCTGAACTTCCTTTTGGTTCTCCCCGAAAAAGACCTTCTTTTTTTGAGCCCATTTTTAAAGAACTCAAAAAAAAATTTACAAAATTGAAAAAGAAATATTTTCTAGTTTTAAGAGTTTTAAAGGGAAGAACAAACTTTTTTCTAACAGTCTCAAAAGAAACAAAAAATTGGGTCATCAAAAGTGTTCTATTTATAAAAAGAATAAGAAAAGTACTTTCAAAAGTAAATCAAATTCTGTTATTTAGATTGAGAGAAGTATATGAATTAAGTGAAACTAAAAAAGAAAAAGATTCGATAATCAACAATCAGATAATTCATGAATCGTTTAATCAAATTCGATCTACAGATTGGACAAATGATTCCCTGACAGAAAAAAAACTGAAGGATCTGACTGATAGAACACGCACAATTAGAAATCAAATAGAAAAAATTACAAACGACAAAAAAAAAGTAACTCCAGGAATAAATATTAATTCTAACAAAACAACTTATAATGTCAAAAGACTAGAATCACTAAAAAATATTTGGCAAATATTAAAAAGAAGAAATGCTCGATTAATCAGTAAATTACATTATTTTATAAAAATTTTCATTGAAAGAATCTACATAGATGTCTTTCGGTGTATCATTAATATTCCCCAAATCAATATACAACTTTTTCTTGAATCAACAAAAAAAATGATTGATAAATACATTTACACTAATGAAACAAATCAAGAAAGAATTAATAAAACAAATCAAAATACAATTCACTTTATTTCGACTATAAAAAAGTCACTTTATAATATTAGTAATAGTAAAAGGAATTCACCTATTTTTTGTGACTTATCCGCCTTGTCACAAGCATATGTATTTTACAATTTATCCCAAACCCACTTGGATAAATTAAGATCTGTTCTTCAATATCACGGAACATCTTTTTTTCTTAAGACTGAGATAAAGGATTCTTTTGGAACACAAGGAATAATTCATTCTGAATTAAGATATAAGAAATTTCGGAGTTATGGAGCGAATCAATGGAAAAACTGGTTAAAAGGTCATTATCAATACGATTTATCTCAGATTAGATGGTCTAGATTAATCCCACAAAAATGGCGAAATAGAGTCAATCAATGTCGTACAGCTCAAAAGAAAGATTTAAAGAAATGGAATTCATATGAAAAAAACCAATTACTTTATTACAAAAAACAAAAAGATTCTGAAGTATATTCATTATCAAATCAAAAAGATAATTTTCAAAAATACTTTAAATATGATCTTTTATCATATCAATCTATTAATTATGAAACTAAGAGGAACTCATATATTTCTGGTTATGGATCACCATTCCAAGTAAATACGAATCAAAAGATTTCTTATAATTACAACACACCTAAAGGAAAATTATTTGATAAATGGGGGGGTATTCCTATCAATAATTATCTAGGAAGAGGTGATATTATGTATATGGAAAAAAATCCAGATAGAAAATATTTTGATTGGAAAATTCTCAAGTTTTGTCTTAGAAAAAAAGTCAATATTGAGGCCTGGATCAAGATCGATTCCAACAGTAATAAAAAAACTAAGATTGGAACTAATAATTACCCAATAATTGATAAAATTGATAAGAAAGGTCTTTTTTATCTTACAATTCATCAAGATCTAGAAATCAATCCACCCAATCATAAAAAAATCTTTTTTGATTGGATGGGAATGAATGAAGAAATACTAAATTGTCCTATATCCAATCTGGAACTTTGGTTCTTCCCCGAATTTGTGCTACTTTATAATGCATATAAAATGAAACCGTGGATTATACCAAGCAAATTACTTCTTTTAAATTTGAATATAAATGAAAATGTTAGTGAAAATAAAAACGTCAATGGAAAGCCAAAAGGGAATTTTTTTATACCATCGAATGAAGAAAAAAAATCTTTTGAATTAAAGAATCGAAATCAAGAAGAAAAAGAACCCGCAGATCGACGAGATCGTGGTTCAGATGCACAAAACCAAAGAAATCTTGGATCCCTTCTCTCAAACCAACAAAAAGATATTGAAGAAGATTATGCGCGATCAGACATGAAAAAACGTAAAACGAAAAAACAATACAAGAGCAACACGGAAGCAGAACTAAATTTCTTCCTGAAACGATATTTGCTTTTTCAATTGAGATGGGACGATGCTTTGAATCAAAGAATGATCAATAATATTAAGGTATATTGTCTCCTGCTTAGACTGAGAAACCCAAGAAAAATTACTATATCCTCTATTCAAAGAAGAGAAATGAGTCTGAATATAATGCTGATTCAGAAGAATTTACCTCTTACAGAATTGATGAAAAAAGGGATATTGATTATCGAATCCGTTCGTCTGTCTGTAAAAAATGATGGACAATTTATTATGTACCAAACCATAGGTATTTCATTGGTTCATAAGAGTAAACGCCAAATTAATCAAAGATATCGAGAACGAGGATATGTTGATAAGAAGAATTTTGATGAATCTATTTCAAAACATCAAAGAATGACTGGAAATAGAGATAAAAATCATTCGAATTTACTTGTTCCTGAAAATATTTTATCATCTAGACGTCGTAGAGAATTGAGAATTTTAATTTGTTTCAGTTCAACGAATAAAAATGGTGTGAATAGAAATCCAGTATTTTGTAACAAGAACAACGTAAAAAACTGGAGTCCAGTTTTGGATGAAAGTAAACATCTTGATAGTGATAAAAATGAATTAATTCAATTAAAGTTCTTTCTTTGGCCGAATTATCGATTAGAAGATTTAGCTTGTATGAATCGCTATTGGTTTGATACGAATAATGGCAGTCGTATCAATATGTTAAGACTACGTATGTATCCGCGATTGAAAATTGGTTAATGTTAATACCGTATTTTTCCTATATATCCTATACCGTATATGGTATATGAAAGTAAACAGATGTACACATACCTTGTCTTACATCCCATTCTAATCTACGTCAATAAAGTATCAATTAGATAAAAAGTGAATTGAATCAACAAAATCTTCTTCATTTTCGGTTTAAATATAAATTATTCGCTTTTGTGAGTGCAAAAACGTACCATCCTTTTGTATCCCTATTCGAATCCAATTTGATTAATTCATTTTAATTGATAAAATTAGGAGTCGATAAAGAAATTAAGATCATTATGTATATCACATTCAAATTACTGGCATTATTATTTCTGATCGATAAAATTACATATCTGTAAAGTAAAAAAAGGAGGAGGAAATTCTTTTATGGTCAAAAATTCATTCATTTCCGTTACTTCACAAGAAGAAAAGAAAGAAAACAGGGGGTCTGTTGAATTTCAAGTAGTCAGTTTTACCAATAAGATACGGAGACTTACTTCACATTTGGAATTGCACAAAAAAGACTATTTATCTCAGAGAGGTCTACGGAAAATTCTGGGAAAACGTCAACGACTATTGGCTTATTTGTCAAAAAAAAATAGAGTACGTTATAAAGAAATAATTGGTCAGTTGGATATTCGAGAGATAAAAACTCGTTAATTTGAAGAATCTTTTTGATCGTTTAAATTTTGATGAACTTCTTTTTTTTTCACTTTCAGCAATTCATGGAAGAATGAATGGGGAAAAACCTATGACTGCACCAGCTACAAGAAAAGACCTCATGATAGTCAATATGGGTCCTCACCACCCATCAATGCATGGTGTTCTTCGACTCATCGTTACTCTAGATGGTGAAGATGTTATTGACTGCGAACCAATATTGGGTTATTTACACAGAGGAATGGAAAAAATTGCAGAAAACCGAACAATTATACAATATTTGCCTTATGTAACACGTTGGGATTATTTAGCTACTATGTTCACAGAAGCAATAACTGTAAATGCACCAGAGCAGTTAGGCAATATTCAAGTACCTAAAAGGGCGAGCTACATCAGAGTCATTATGTTGGAGTTGAGTCGTATAGCTTCGCATTTGTTATGGCTTGGCCCTTTTATGGCAGATATTGGGGCACAGACCCCCTTCTTCTATATTTTTCGAGAACGAGAATTGATATATGACCTATTCGAAGCTGCCACCGGTATGCGAATGATGCATAATTATTTTCGTCTCGGAGGAGTAGCTGCTGATCTACCTCATGGATGGATAGATAAATGTTTAGATTTTTGCGATTATTTTTTAACAGGGGTTGCTGAATATCAAAAGCTTATTACACAGAATCCTATTTTTTTAGAACGAGTTGAAGGAGTAGGCATTATTGGCGGAGAAGAAGCAATAAATTGGGGTTTATCAGGACCAATGCTACGAGCTTCCGGAATACAATGGGATCTTCGTAAAGTTGATCATTATGAGTGTTACGACGAATTTGATTGGGAAGTACAATGGCAAAAAGAAGGGGATTCGTTAGCTCGTTATTTAGTACGAATCAGCGAAATGACAGAATCTATAAAAATTATTCAACAGGCTCTAGAAGGAATTCCAGGGGGGCCCTATGAGAATTTAGAAATCCGACGCTTTGATAGAGTAAGGGATCCCGAATGGAATGATTTTGATTATCGATTCATTAGTAAGAAACCTTCTCCGACTTTTGAATTATCACAGCAAGAACTTTATGTAAGAGTCGAAACCCCCAAAGGAGAATTGGGAATTTTTCTGATAGGAGATCAGAGTGTTTTTCCCTGGAGATGGAAAATTCGCCCACCCGGTTTTATCAATTTGCAAATTCTTCCTCAGTTAGTTAAAAAAATGAAATTGGCTGATATTATGACGATACTAGGTAGCATAGATATCATTATGGGAGAAGTTGATCGTTGAAATGATAATTGATACAACAGAAGTACAAGCTATCAATTCTTTTTCCAGATT